AGTATACCACTTCTACGAATAGCTCGTAATGCTGCATCTCTTCCGAGACCGGGACCCTTTATCATGACTTCTGCTCGTTGCATACCTTGATCCATTACTGTACGAATAGCATTCGATGCTGCCATTTGAGCGGCAAAGGGTGTTCCCCTTTTCGTACCCTTGAATCCAGAAGTACCGGCTGAGGACCAGGAAACCACCCGACCTCGTACATCTGTAATCGTGACAATAGTATTATTGAAACTTGCTTGGACATGAATAACTCCCTTTGGTATTCTACGTGTACTCTTACGTGAACCAATACGTACATTCCTACGTGAACCAGTTCTCGGTATAGCTTTTGCCATATTGTATCATCTCATAAATATGAGTTCCAAATATATGGATATATCCATTTCATGTCAAAACTGATTCGTTATTTGTACGTTCAGCCCTTTAGCAAGTTTGATTATCCTTGTCTTTGTTTATGTCTCGGGTTGGAACAAATTACTATAATGCGCCCCCGCCTACGGATTAGTCGACATTTTTCACAAATTTTACGAACGGAAGCTCTTATTTTCATATTTGTTATTCCTTATCTTAATTCTGAATCTACTTTTTGGTAGAAAATAAGTTTCTTGCAAATTTTCATCTCGAATCGTATTGAATAACAATAATCTAATCTTTCGAATCCTTGTTTCGGAGTCGATAAATTATACGTCCTCTGGTTGAATCATAACGACTTACTTCAATTTTGACTTTATCTCCTGGCAGTATCCGTATAAAACTACGTCGGATCTTTCCTGAAATATAACCTATAATCAGATCTTCATTATCTAACCGAACCCGGAACATGCCATTGGGAAGCGATTCAGTAATTAAACCTTCATGAATCCATTTTTGTTCTTTCATTCCAGGTAAAGCCCCCGTGAAATATCAACTAATAGAGGAGAAACGATATTAGACAACTCACCCTCTTTCTTTTTTTTTTGATAAATAGTAAGAGGTTTCGGAGCCCTTTTGGATATTAAAATGATTACCATATATAACACAAAATTTCTCCGCCGATTCCTTCTAGTCGAGCCTCCCGGTCTGTCAGTATACCTTGAGAAGTCGAAAGAATTACAATCCCCATCCCACCTAAAATTCTAGGAATTCGTTGAGAGTTAGAATAGATTCGTAGACCGGGTCGACTGATCCGTTTTAAATTTAAAAAATTTCTATAGGGTCTTTGCCTATTCCTTCTATGCCGCAGGGTTAAAGCTAAAAAATCTTTATTTTTTTCTCGATGTTTTCTGACGTTTTCGATAAAACCTTCTCTGAAAAGTATTTTCACAATATTTTCGGTAATATTAGTAGATGCTATGCGAACAACTCTTTTTCTATCCATATCAGCATTTCGTATAGAGGTTATTATCTCAGCAATAGTGTCTCTACCCATGATGAACTAAAATGATTGGTGCCCCAAAATTGGATATAATCAACATGTTTTTTATTGGTTTATGAATATGAATTTTTCAAGGTATATGCGTGAGACACAATCTACGAATTAATCTAGTTCTTCCATCTATTTTTTCAAATACCTCAAAGATATCATGATCTCGTTTTTTTTATAATACCTCGGGAGCTAATGAAACTATTTTAGTAAAATTTAATTGTCTCAATTCCCGGGGGATTGCACCAAAAATTCGAGTTCCTTTTGGATTTCCTTCTTGATCAATTACAACTGCAGCATTGTCATCATATCGTATTATCATACCGCTGTCCCGTTTAAGCTCTTTACAGGTACGAACAATTACAGCTCTTACTATTTCTGATTTTTCTAGGGGCATATTTGGTACTGCTTCTTTGATCACAGCAACAATAACGTCACCGATATGAGCATATCGACGATTACTAGCTCCTATGATTCGAATACACATCAATTCTCGAGCCCCGCTGTTATCCGCTACATTTAAATGGGTCTGAGGTTGAATCATATCAATTTTTTAGTCTATTCTTCCAATGCAAAGGATGAAGAAAATAAAAGAAATATTTTTTGGCCAAAAAAAGAAATCTGTGGTTTTGTTTCATCCCTAAGACTCATTTCTGTCGGTTCTACATTTTATCCCGAAAAAATAAATTGAGTTCGTATAGGCATTTTAGATGCTGCTATTAAAATAGCCCTTCTAGCTATATTTTCGGTTACTCCACCCATTTCATATAGTATTCGCCCCGGTTTAACAACAGCTACCCAATATTCGGGGGATCCTTTCCCCGAACCCATACGCGTTTCAGCCGGTCTTACTGTAACTGGTTTGTCTGGAAATATACGGACCCAAATTTTTCCACCACGGCGTGCATTTCGCGTCATTGCTCGCCGACCTGCTTCGATTTGTCTAGATGTGATCCAAGCAGGTTCAAGTGCCTGAAGAGCATATTTACCGAAACAAATATGATTACCTCGATAAGATATTCCCTTCATTCTTCCTCTATGTTGTTTACGGAATCGAGTTCTTTTGGGGTTATAGTTGATGGTTGTTTC